AGGGACAATTCGAAATCAAATAGAAAGAATCACAAAAGAGAAAAAAAAAGTAACTCCAAGGATAAATAATATTAGTCCTAACAAAACAAGCTCTAATGCTAAAAGATTAGAAAAATGGCAAACATTAAAAAGAAGAAATGCTCGATTAATCTGTAAATTACCTCTGTTTTTGAAATTTTTCATTGAAAGAGTATACACAGATATATTTTTATCTATCATTAATATTCCCAAAATGAATACAGAACTTTTTCTTGAATCAACAAAAAAAATTCTGGATAAATCCCTGTACAATAATCAAAGAAAGCAAGACCAAATTAATAAAAAAAAGAAAAATCCAATTCCGTTTATTTCGACTATTAAAAAGTCACTTGAGAACATTAGGTATATTCAAATAAATTCACATATTTTTTATGACTTATCCTACGTGTCACAAGCATATGTATTTTACAAATTATCACAAATTAAAGTTAGTAACTTGCAGAAATTGGGATCTATTCTTCAATATCAAGGAATCTCTTTTTTTATTAAGCCTGAAATAAAGGATTCTTTGGAAAAACAAGGAGTGGTTCATTCAAAATTAGGTGATAAGAAACTTACGAGTTATGAAATGAATCAATGGAAAAACTGGTTAAGAGCGTATTCTCCATACGATTTATCGCAGACCAGATGGTCTAGATTAATACCTGAAAAATGGCGAAGTACAGCTCATCAGCATTGTATAGCTAAAAAGGAAAAATTAAGCAAATGCAATTTATATGAAAAAGACCAATTAAGTGATTCCAAAAAACAAAAAAAAATTGAAGTATACACATTGTCGAATCAAAAAGACAATTTTCACAAATACTATAGATATGATCTTTTAGCATATAAATTTCTTAACTCTGAAAAATGCCCTTTTTATAGATCCTCCTTTCAAGGAAATAAGAACCAAGAGTTTTCTTATAACACGCATAAAGATCCACTTTATGATACGCTGAGAAACATGCCTATCCATAATTATGTGGATATCCTATCTATGGCTATGGAAAAAATGGAGAATAGAAAATATTTGGATTGGAAAATTTTCCATTTTGATCTTAGACAAAAAGTGGATATTGAGGCCTGGATCACGATCGATGCCAGTAGGAATCAAAATATTCAACTGGGTACTAATAATTCTCATAATTCTCAAATAATTTCTAAAAAAGATATTTTTTATCTTATGATTCCAAAAATCAATCCACTAAACTCCCACAAAGTTTTTGTTGATTGGATGGGAATGAATGAAAAAATGCTAAAAGGTTCCATATCAAATCTGGAAGTTTGGTTCTTCCCAGAGTTTGTGTTACTTTATAATACATATAAAACGAAACCTTGGTTTATACCAAACAAATTACTTCTTTTAAATCGAAATATAAATGAAAATAGTAGTGAAAATAAAAAGATCAATGAAAAGCAAAAAGTAAGTTTTTTGATACCATCAAATAAAAAACACCGAAATCAAGAAGAACCCATAAACCGAGGAGATTTTGGATCCGTTCTCTCACAACAAAAATATATTGAAGAAAATTATGCAAGATCAGACATGAAAAAGGGGAAAAAGAAAAAACAATACAAAAGTAACCTAGATTTCTTCCTGAAACGTTATTTACTTTTTCAATTGAGATGGGACGATACTTTGAACCAAAGAATGATGAATAATATCAAGGTATATTGTCTCCTACTTAGACTGCTAGAGCCAAGAAAAATTACTATATCCTCGATTCAAAAGAGAGAAATTAGTTTGGATCTAATGCCGGTTGAGAAGAATTTAACTCTTACAGAATTGATCAAAAGGGGAATATTGATTATAGAACCCATTCGTTTGTCTGGAAAAAACGATGGACAATTTATTATGTATCAAACCATAAGTATTTCGTTGGTTCATAAGAGTAAGTACCAAACAAATAAAAAATACCAAGAACAAAGATATGTTTCTAAGAATCATTTGGATTTCTTTGTTCCTGAAAATATTTTATCGTTTAGACGTCGTAGAAAATTGAGAATTCTAATTTCTTTCAATTCAAAGCATCAAAACGGCGTAGATAGAAATCTAGTATTTTGGAACGGAAAGAACATAAAAAATAGCAGTCAAGCTTCGCCTGACAATAACGGTCTTGATAAAGAGAAAAATCAATTAATGAAATTTAAGCTCTTCCTTTGGCCTAATTATCGATTAGAAGATTTAGCCTGTATGAATCGTTATTGGTTTAATACCAATAACGGCAGTCGTTTCGGTATGTTAAGGATACATCTGTATCCACGATTGAAAATTCGTAGATAATAAGCTTTATGTATATATCATATACCTTATCTCATATTTTATATATAGGATAGGGTATATGGGGTATATGAAAGCAAAGAAATACACGGATCCCACATTCTTATCTTCCATTCTATCCATATATCCAACATGAAATGAATAATGTAGGAATTAGATCTCGAAATGAATCAACAGAACTTTTTGCATTTGAGGTCTAAATCCTTCGATGCGAAAATGTACCAGTCCTTTTCTATCTCAATCGAATTTAAAATTGGATTGATTTGAATTCATAAAATTGGGAGTTCAAAAAAAATTTGAATTTGATTTTTGTATATACCACATTGAAATTAATAACATTATTATTATTATTACTGATCGGTAAAATCCATATCTGTCAAAAGGAAAGGGGAGTTTTTTTATGGTAAAAAATTCATTCATTTCGGTTATTTCTCAAAAAGAAAACGCAGAAAACAGAGGGTCTGTTGAATTTCAAGTATTCACTTTCACCACTAAGATAAGGAGACTTACTTCGCATTTGGAATTGCACAAAAAAGATTCTTCATCTCAGAGAGGTTTGCGGAAAATTTTGGGAAAACGCCAACGGTTGCTGGCCTATTTGTTAAAAAAAAATAGAGGGCGTTATAAAGAATTAATTGGCGAGTTAGATATTCGAGAGATAAAAACTCGTTAATTTGAAGCCTAATACCTAAAGTTTAAATTTTGATGAACTCTTCTTTTTACGTTCAGCAATGCATGGAAGAATGACTCGGTAAAAAACTTATGATTGCACCAACTACAAGAAAAGACCTCATGATAGTAAATATGGGCCCTCACCACCCATCAATGCACGGCGTTCTTCGCCTGATCGTTACTCTCGATGGTGAAGATGTTATCGACTGTGAACCAATATTGGGTTATTTACATAGAGGGATGGAGAAAATTGCGGAAAATCGAACAATTATACAATACTTGCCTTATGTAACGCGTTGGGATTATTTAGCTACTATGTTCACAGAAGCAATAACCGTAAACGGACCCGAACAGCTAGGCAATATTCAAGTACCTAAAAGGGCTAGCTATATCAGAGCTATTATGTTGGAGTTGAGTCGTATCGCTTCTCATTTGTTATGGCTTGGCCCTTTTATGGCAGATATTGGGGCACAGACCCCTTTCTTCTATATTTTTCGAGAACGAGAATTGATATATGACCTATTCGAAGCTGCTACCGGTATGCGCATGATGCATAATTATTTTCGTATCGGAGGAGTAGCTGCTGATCTACCTCATGGTTGGATAGATAAATGTTTGGAGTTTTGCGATTATTTTTTAACCGCCATCGCTGAATATCAAAAGCTTATTACACGGAATCCTATTTTTTTAGAACGAGTTGAAGGCATAGGCATTATTCGCGCAGAAGAAGCACTAAATTGGGGTTTATCGGGACCAATGCTACGAGCTTCCGGAATACAATGGGATCTTCGTAAAGTGGATCGTTATGAGTGTTATGACGAATTTAATTGGGAGGTTCACTGGCAAAAAGAAGGGGATTCGTTAGCTCGTTATTTAGTACGAATGAGTGAGATGGCCGAATCCATAAAAATTATTCAACAGGCCTTGGAGGGAATTCCAGGAGGGCCGTATGAAAATTTAGAAATACGACGCTTTGATAGAATAAAAAAACCTGAATGGAATGATTTTGAATATCGATTTATTAGTAAAAAACCTTCTCCAACGTTTGAATTGTCCAAGCAAGAACTTTATGTAAGAGTCGAAGCACCAAAAGGAGAATTGGGAATTTTTCTGATAGGAGATCAGAGTGTTTTTCCTTGGAGATGGAAAATTAGACCACCGGGTTTTATCAACTTGCAAATTCTTCCTCAGTTAGTTAAAAGAATGAAATTGGCTGATATTATGACGATACTAGGTAGCATAGATATCATTATGGGAGAAGTCGATCGTTGAAATGATAATTGATATAACAGAAATACAAGCTATCAAGTATTTTTCCAGATTAGAATCCTTAAAAGAAGTCTATGGGATTATATGGATGCTTGTCCCTATTTTGACTCTTGTATTAGGAATCACCCTAGGTGTACTAGTAATTGTTTGGTTAGAAAGAGAAATATCTGCAGGAATACAACAACGTATTGGACCCGAATATGCCGGGCCTTTGGGAATTCTTCAAGCTCTAGCAGATGGCACAAAACTACTTTTCAAAGAGAATCTTCTTCCATCTAGAGGAGATACTCGTTTATTCAATATCGGGCCATCCATAGCAGTGATATCCATTTTACTAAGTTATTTAGTAATTCCTTTTAGTTATCGCCTTATTCTAGCCGATCTTAGTATTGGTGTTTTTTTATGGATCGCCATTTCAAGTCTTGCTCCCGTTGGACTTCTTATGTCAGGATATGGATCAAATAATAAATATTCCTTTTTAGGTGGATTAAGGGCTGCTGCTCAATCAATTAGTTATGAAATACCATTAACTATATGTGTATTATCAATATCTCTACGTGTGATTCAGTGAGACATAAAATTTCCCCTATTTTTTTCTAGAAAGAAAGTTAAATGAGTTGAATGTCTATTTTTTATTTTTTAATTCATCATTGGGGTTGATAAACTAAACCGGATAGTTAGATGAGTGAAATAAAACGGCTTCCTAATTTGCTGTTAAAGGAATTCAACCTCATTTCCTATGTACAAGAATGAAGTCAAA